CCCGTTGTTGATTGGAAATTGGAAACTGATATTAGAAAGAAAAGATTACTTAATTACAGTATTGATTTCGGAATATGTATTTTTTGTGGTAATTGCGTTGAGTATTGTCCAACAAATTGTTTATCAATGACTGAAGAATATGAACTTTCTACTTATGATCGTCACGAATTGAATTATAATCAAATTGCTTTGGGTCGGTTACCAATGTCAATAATTGACGATTACACCATTCGAACAATTTTAAATTTGCCTGAAATAAAAACTTAAGAACTCATTTTGATCTAAAAGAATGAAGGTTTTTGTTTGGTGAATAACTACAATTATATTCATAATTATATTGATTAGGATTAGGCGGCGAGTAATTTATATTAATATGAAAAATATATTTCTTTTCTATAGTCTATATTGATGATTTGAAAATTGATGATTTGAAAATATATAGATTCAAATTACTCCTTCGAGAGATTTGGCCAATAACTACATCTACATCAATCCATATCCATGAAAATGGAATTTTTCAAATTGAATAATTAAGAACTATTATAAAATAGAAAAAAAGTTATAAAATAGAAAAAAAGTGGAGTTACTTCTTTTTTCCTGACCGGGTCAATAAAGTTATGCAAGATTTTGATTTATTTATCTCTTATATATAATGGATTTACCTGGACTAATACATGATTTTCTTTTAGCCTTTCTGGGATTAGGTCTTATATTAGGGGGTCTGGGAGTAGTATTACTTGCCAATCCCATTTATTCTGCCTTTTCATTGGGATTTGTTTTTGTTTGTATATCGTTATTCTATATTCTATCGAATTCCCATTTTGTAGCTGCTGCGCAGCTCCTTATTTACGTAGGAGCCATAAATGTTTTAATCATTTTTGCTGTGATGTTCATAAATGGTTCAGAATATTCCAAAGATTTCCGTCTTTGGACCGTGGGAGATGGAGTAACTTCCGTGGTCTGTACAAGTCTTTTTGTTTCACTAATGACTACTATTCCAGATACGTCATGGTACGGGATTATTTGGACTACAAAAGCAAACCAGATTGTAGAGCAAGATCTGATAAGTAATAGTCAACAAATTGGGATTCATTTATCAACAGATTTTTTTCTTCCGTTTGAATTTATTTCAATAATTCTTTTAGTTGCGTTAATCGGCGCAATTGCTGTAGCTCGTCAATAATAACTCTTTATAACTGGAAAAACCTTGTTATGAGCTATCACATGTCTTTCCTTTTTTCTATTTGACTTTGTATATAAATTTCTATTTGACTTTGTATATAAAATAGAAATTATTTATTAGTTCAATCTATTCCCAATATATTACTTTGTTGCATTACTCGTTATATTCTAGTCAATCCAATTGGTTAAATTGTTGTTCATATTGAAATGAATCGAGATTTATAAGGAGTTGGTTAATGATGCTCGAACAGGTACTTTTTTTGAGTGCTTATTTATTTTCTGTTGGTCTATATGGATTGATTACAAGTCGAAATATGGTTAGGGCTCTTATGTGTCTTGAACTTATATTAAATGCGGTTAATCTCAATTTTGTAACATTTTCTGATTTTTTTGATAGTCGTCAACTAAAAGGATCCATTTTTTCTATTTTTGTTATAGCTATTGCAGCTGCTGAAGCCGCTATTGGACTCGCTATTGTTTCATCAATTTATCGTAACAGAAAATCAACTCGTATAAATCAATCAAATTTATTGAATAAGTAATATTATAATATAAATTATCACATTATAATTTTCATAAATTAATTTCAATTAGTAAATTAATTTCAATTAGCATGTCTGCCATGTAAGATATGATCATGTTATCACAAAGATAAGAAATCAAAGTATTTTGGCACTGTCAATCCAGAAATAGAGAAAAAAACGGGGAACTCATCGATTCATCTAGTACTAGTATTTAAATATATAATTCATTTATCAATTTACTAGATTGAAACTTTATCGCGTTCAAAAATAGATAGATCCAATGTCGCATTCAGTAAAGATTTATGATACATGTATCGGGTGTACTCAATGTGTTCGAGCCTGTCCTACGGATGTTTTAGAAATGATCCCTTGGGACGGATGTAAAGCCAAACAAATAGCTTCTGCTCCAAGAACAGAGGATTGTGTCGGTTGTAAGAGATGTGAATCCGCCTGCCCAACAGATTTCTTGAGTGTTCGAGTTTATTTATGGTATGAAACAACCCGCAGCATGGGTATAGCTTATTAATACGTTACAGAAACCCCTACTTGAGTCCATTTTTTTACCGCAAAAACCTGTGCTCAAAAATAGATTATTTTTGAGCACAGGTTTTTCTGGTCCAAGTGTATCTTGTCTTTACCACGAACAAATTTCCTTGGTTAACAATAATTGTAGTTTTACCAATATTTGCAGGTTCCTTAATTTTCTTTCTTCCCCATAAAGGAAATAGGGTAATCAAGTGGTATGCTATATGTATATGCATGTTAGAACTTCTTCTAACAACCTATGCATTCTG